ACGAATCACACTTTTACCACTAAACTATACCCGCTACAATTTTATTATTGTATATAAAAGGGCTTTTTGTCGAACAAAGGAATGAGACGTAATCAAGATAGTATAAGAATCATGAAAATTCTAGTGTTGACATCTATTCCGTATTGCAGGGTCATTTGATAAAATAGGTGAAGAGAAGAGAGTTTAACATAAAAAGTTTTGTTTTTCGTTTGCTAGTATGTTATTAGTGGGACAGTTCCGGCTTGAAGTAGTCATTAAAGTTGGGCCAAAAAAAAGAGTTACATAAGAATATTAAGAATATGTAACTCTAGATTAACTGGATCTCAAGTGTTCAAACAAAGTTTACCTCTTGAATTGAACAAGTAAATGAATTAAGTTATAATTATGAAATTTCTTATTTGTTTTATTTATTTTGTTTGTTGACTTTGATTGCAGTCATATTCCTTATTGTTTGTAGCCCCATCCAGTAAGTAAATTAAGAAAACAAATAAATGGAAATCACCTTTGTTGCTTCAATAACAAGTATTTTTGGTTTCAAATCATATCCATCATTCGGTTTAGGAATGATTAATTGGAACAAAAAAAGTAATGGCCCGGCTAGTGCCTAGCCAGGCCGGGGGAATAAAAAAAGAACCCTTCGTACAAAATCAAAGACGTAAGGTACTTTTCTATCTCTATTGGTATATCCTTTTTGAATTGTTATTGTTATCTAAACGGAATTGCTAATCAAATTCATATATATCTTATATAACAAATTATATAACAAAATAGAGCAAACGATGTATATATCGTTATAATATAATTAATAAACAAAGGATGACGATGGTTTTTTATCAATCTTTACTTCACGTGTTACATTAAAAATTTCGCATTTTGGAATTGGGAGAGATGGCTGAGTGGACTAAAGCGTCGGATTGCTAATCCGTTGTATGAGTTATTCGTACCGAGGGTTCGAATCCCTCTCTCTCCGTTTCCCCCGATCACTTGATACTTTCTAATTCGAAAGAATGGCGTCCCTGTTTTGTCATAGTTAATAGATAAAAAAATAAAAAAAGGCGAAGAAAAACGAAAAGGATCTTATTTTTTTATTCCTCGCGTCCCGGATTACGCCCTGGGTCATTAGATAGGAATCCGAAAATGAAGAGAGAAACAAAGAATATCACTACTGTGTAAACAAAGAGTTTGAGAGTAAGCATTACACAATCTCCAAAATCATTTTTTGGCAAAAGGGAATAGATTTTCTATTTTTGTACCACATATTTTGACATGACATCAAAAATGTAACAAAAATTCTCTCTTTTTAGAATTTTTGTGTTCACTAATTTCTTTTTAATAAGATTATTATTCTTTCGTTACCAAAATTTTCTTGTCATATCTACTTTTATCAATTGAATTGTTAGAATCTTTTTTTTTTATCGAATAAAGCATGAATGTTTTTAGGATAATATTCAGAATTTTATCGAAAACTTACAGCAGCTTGCCAAACAAAGGCTAATAGAAAAAAGAATAGAGGTATGACGGGCATAACGTCTACGATTGGATTGAAAAGGGCATAAGCCTCGGGCAATTTGGCAAAGAAAAAACGACTCGAATAAGGGGCAGAATTAAGACAGATACAGATTAAACTAAAGATATTAAACATAACAAATAGTTTGTGTAGATAATTTTTTTATTGAGTTATTGATATAAGGAGAAAATGCAAAAAGAAGAGATGTCAAAAAATCCTTCTTTTTCTTCGAATCCCCAAAAATCAAAGATCCTTACATTTTCAAACGAAAATACAAGGAATTATACTTTCATACAATATCTTAATTGAATTCTATGTAATGATCAATGAATTTCTTTGAATTCTATACCTACATGTGTTAAATCTCAATAACAAAATTAAGAATAACAATCAATAAATAACCAATAACTATTAAATAGTTAATTTAATTAAGTTAATGATAATTCTAATAGTGAATTAATTAATTAGAATTTTACAATTATGTATTTTATTGTCTTTTATATAACTATACTATATATACTATATTTATGACTATTTAATTTGAATTTAGCTTTAACTATTCATGACTTTATTTTTTTTTGTTTTGTCCTTTTTTGTATGAAATTGGATTGAGTCTGTAATTGACGAATAGACCATAATTACTAAAATAATATTAGTGTTTATTAGTATAGTGCGAAATATAAATGAAATGGGGCGTGGCCAAGTGGTAAGGCAACTGGTTTTGGTCCTGTTATTCGGAGGTTCGAATCCTTCCGTCCCAGATCGATTCGAATGGATAGCAGAGAGGCATTATATGATGCTATTTGAATTATCACACGATAATATGATGCGTTTTATCTCGAAACACAAAAGATAAAAAACGCTCCACCCTCTAAAGGCTTGAAGGGAATAGAGTATTTCAATTAATTCCACAGTCTATGTAGAGACTAAAGAGTAGTGAGAGTTTGTACCAATCCCATCACCAGTCTTAAAGCTCTTAAAACGGGGTTGGGGTAAAAAAAGAATAAATTGCCATTTGCTTTTGTAACTATACTTTATTGATAGTATAGGATCCCTTGGTAGGATTTTTGTTTTGGTTAGGTTTAGTTAGGATTCACGATCTTGATAGAACTTGTATGGGTGCGAGTTAATCAGCAAACCAAAGGAGGATATCAATTTCAATATGGAATAGATGTATTGATTTTGTATCTGGTTCAAATGAATAATCCTAAAGGTTGAGGTAGTAGGAATTTCTCTATTCTATCCCATTAAAGTAGATGGAATAGAATTAATTGATGTAAAGATTATTGAACCTGAAGTAAAGAAAAATCCGTATAAAATATAAAATAGCCTATGCTTATGCCCAATGTCCATATGTATTATATTATGTGTATTATGTGTTGTTATTGTTCTATTTTCGTTCCGTAATAAGGGTCCTTTGGTTAAGTGGAAAAGGTTTGGGGATATTTAAATATTCATGATTACTCTCGTTAATATTTATTCGTTCTATATGATTGATAGGGAAAGATCATATTCCCCAGATTTTTTTATCTTTCATCTAATAATAATGTAATAGCTTTATTTAATCTTACTTTACATGAAATCCTTTCTATTTCATACTTATGGAAACAAAAAAATTGCATCGATTTTTCAATCCACCTATTTATTTGGTTTAAGTCATTGATTGATGATTCAATTGGATATGGTCAAATTCGTGTTTCTTTAATGAATGAGGTCTTCACTAAAAATTTTTAGCTATTCGCTATGATTGCGTTGACTTATTGGTTGAATTATAAAATAAATTCAGTCATTTTTGGAAAATGTATTTACAACCATGATGTTGAAGTATGAGGTTCTTTAAAAGTCTTTTGACTGATTTCTTATGAATCTTTGATACTCGAAAAGTGTAAAAAATCAATCTTATCTATAAAGTAAACTTTCAATCCTTCTGGGTCATTCTATAGATAAAAAGATAAAAAAAAAGTATGGACTATTGTGTACCAATTGAGCCAATGACTATTCACGATTCCATATTGAATCAATTCCATACGGGTTCGAAATTAGAGGAATGTTATGGTAAAACTTCGTTTGAAACGATGTGGTAGAAAGCAACGTGCGACTTGAAGGACATCATCGGATGTGGATTCTTACATCCATCATTTTCTATATAAATGAAAATGCTCTTGGCTCGACATAATTTGTTCTGTTCTAGAGAACCCTAACTGTCTTGGGTTGTATAAATAGTACATGATGGAGCTCGAGCAGAAAATATTGATTTTTTTCAGGAGGAAGAATCTAGGGTTAGTGCCAATCAATAAGTGGGAACAACTTTGTAAATATATTTTACGTATAAAAATCGAAAAATGAAAATTCTAACAAGCAAGTTTGAAATAAAAAAGTCAAATTTGTCTGAAGTGGAATTCGTAAAACTTTTTCAATCAAAGGTGTATCATAAGGGAATCCACCGTTCGTATAATCTTTCCATAAAAAAACAAAAAGGTATGTTGCTGCCATTTTGAAAGGAGTAAGAATCACCGAAGTAATGTCTAAACCCAACGATTCAACAAAGCAAAGATAAAAAAAAAGGCTCCGGAACAAGGAAACACTATTTTCAATTGTCTCAACAATTGGATCAGAATGAGGAATCAAAATAGATTTGAAATGAGACAAACAAAAGAAGTTAGAGACGACTCAATAAAATAAATGTCTAAGGATTTCTCTTAAAATTTTTTAATAATTATTCAACTTGAGTTATGAGTACGAATGATATTTCTTTTTTCTCGTAAGGAAGAACAAAAAAGTCAAATCATAGTCTAATTCATGGTTTTTTATAGATTCATTTTCCGTTATTAATTTATTAGATTTTTAATGAATTTTATTAATATTAAATTATTAGATTAAAATTATATAATATATAACTGTATATATTATATATACACAATACACAACACAATAACGGAATATTTATTCCATAATTCTATAATTATACATATGATTGATGAAAACTGTATCATAGATACAGAAAGAAATTCGAATCATTCTTTCTTGAGCCGTATGAGGAGAAAACCTCTTATACGTTTCTAGGGGGGGCGTTGTTTATCTATATCTATCCCAATGGGCCGTCTATCGAATCGTTGCAATTGATGTTCGATCCCGAAGAGAAGGAAGAGATCTTCGGAAAGTGGGTTTTTACGATCCAATAAAGAATCAAACTTATTCAAATGTTCCTGCTATTCTATATTTTCTTGAAAAAGGGGCTCAACCCACAGGGACTGTTCAGGATATTTTTAGGAAGGCAGAATTATTTAAAGAACTTCAAGTTAATCGTTAATCAAAGTAAAAAAATAAAAAAAAATGAGTTAAGACTGCTAGTATCTAGTTTTTTAAAATGCTTTTATCAGTATTTTTCTTGTTCTACTCATACTTATTATTGACTTTTATTTTTGTTGTAGGGATTGGATTCACTGACAAACAATGGGTTAATCTTACTTATTTATTGCATCCCTGTTAATTGAACAGATCTTAGATTTTTTTTTCTAGTTTTTTCTTATTTTTTTTATGTCGTGCCAATCCAACACAAACTTTTTCCTTTATTTTATTTCTTTAGTTTAATTTGTTTTCTCAACATTTAACTCATCTTGACAATGATGTATTGAACAAATATAATTCGATGATGGATAAATAGATCCATAGATCTATTTCTGTTCCATATTGATTGGTTTTTTACTTCGCGATGTGTTTGCTGTATTCATTGCCATCCAAGAAGTCTTTTTGTAATGAAAAGAAAAAATTATGGAATTGAAGCGGTCTGTCAATTTTAACCTCTCCATTTATTATTTATTTGGAAATCTTTTCTATTTGTTAATTTTGGTGTTTATTCTATATAGGATTTATATATATATATATATCATATATATTTATATAATAGAATTCGAATTGGTCATAAATTTTTTTTTTTGATTTGTTATTAGTTTCATTTCTATGTTTTTGCTGGACTAGGGTCGTGCAATCTAATCAATTTATTATTATTTTTATTTCGATCATATTTAATTGTATCTATTATCTATATAACATAGTTATTAGTTATTCGGGTTGCTAACTCAACGGTAGAGTATTCGGCTTTTAAGTGCGGCTATGATCTTTTACACATTTGGATGAAGCAACAAATTCATCTAGACTTTTGGCTAAGTCTATAAGACTGCGACTGATCCTGAAAGGTAATGAATGGAAAAAAGAGCATGTCGTATTAATTTTTAATGTAGAATTTGGAGGGTATATCAATCAGCATTCTTACCGGATTGGTGCAATGCAAAATATTACTTTGATTTCCTTTTAGAAGGAGACAAAAAAAAGGAATTCACATTTACCGTTTGGTCGAGTGAATAAATGGATAGAGTACTAGGCTCCAATTTCAGGTAAAAAAGCAACGAGCTTATGTTCTTAATTTGAATGATTACCCGATCTAATTCAATGTTAAAAATGGATTAGTACCTGATGCGGGAAAGGATTTTCCTGTGAGTGGATCATCTATTTTTTGAATCCTAACTATTTTTTTATATTATGAGATGGATGTGTAGAAGAAACAGTATACTGATAAAGAGAATTCATTCCAAAGTCAAAAGAGCGATCGGGTTGCAAAAATAAAGGATTTTTAGCCTTCTCTTTTTTTTGTAATGTTAACTAATATAAACCAATTGTATGGAAAAAAAGAAGAAGATCCATTAACGGAACTATCTGTTTTCGTGGTATCTATTTTTTACTATGTGCATAACCTTATATACGTACATAACCTGATATACATACTTTGTTCTGACCATATCGCACTATGTATCATTTGATAACTCAAGAAAGGCTTCTGGCTCAAGTATGATTTTATTTAAATGGAAGAATTACAAAGATATTTAGAAAAAGATAAATATTGGCAACAGCACTTCCTATATCCACTTCTATTTCAGGAATATATCTACGCACTTGCTCATGATTATGGTTTAAATGGATCGGTTTGTTACGAATCCTTGGAAATTTTAGATTATGACAATAAATCCAGTTTAGTACTTGCGAAACGCTTAATTATTCGAATGTATCAACAAAATTATTTGATTAATTCGTTTAATGATTCTAACCAAAATAAATTTTTTGGACACAAGAATCCTTTTTTTTCTCAAATGATATCAGGGGGCTTTACTGTTATTGTAGAAATTCCTTTCTCGCAGTTATCCTTTCTTGAGGAAAAAGAAGAAATACCTAAATTTCAGAATTTACGATCTATTCATTCGCTATTTCCTTTTTTGGAGGACAATTTTTCACATTTAAATTATGTGTCAGATATACTAATACCGTATCCCATACATCTTGAAATTTTGGTTCAAATTCTACAATCTTGGATACAAGATGTTCCCACTTTTCATTTATTGCGGTTTTTTTTCTACGAATATCATAATTGGAATAGTTTCATTGCTCTAAGGAAATCCATTTATATCTTTTCAAAAGAGAATCAAAGACTATTTCGGTTCCTATATAATTCGTATGTATCGGAATATGAATCAGTATTTTGTTTTCTTCGTAAACATTCTTCTTATTTACTATCAACATCTTCTGGAGATTTTATTGAGCGAACACTTTTCTATGAAAAAATACAACATCTTACAGTAGTTTTTCGTAATGATTTTCAGAAAACCCCACAGTTACTTAAGGATCCTTTCATGCATTATGTTAGATATCAAGGAAAAGCCATTCTTGCTTCAAAAGGAACTCATCTTCTGATGAAGAAATGGAAATGGTATCTTGTCAATTTTTGGCAATGTCATTTTTACTTTTGGTCTCAACCATATAGGATTCATATAAACCTATTATCAAATAATTCCTTCGATTTTCTCGGTTATCTTTCAAGCATATTAATAAATTCTTTGACAGTTAGGAGTAAAATGCTAGAGTATTCTTTTCTAATGGACACTGTTACTAAGAAATTGGATACTATAGTCCCAATTATTCCTCTCATAGGATCGTTGTCTAAA